CCATCTATTCTATAGAGATATATCTAGGGACTGGAGTTGACAAACAACCAATACCAATATTATTGTTTCTTAGTTTAGATTAGAAATTGAAATGGGGCGTGGCCAAGTGGTAAGGCAACGGGTTTTGGTCCCGCTATTCGGAGGTTCGAATCCTTCCGTCCCAGAGCATTTTTATGCTCTATCTTTCTTATAGAAAGAATAATGGAGTGGATAGGAGTTAATTAGTATTAATTTAATTTTCTGTGTCTGTTTGAATCTCATTAACAAATGATCAAGTTCCATATCACATAAAAATATGTTATGGAGCCAATGTCTTTTCTTTGAATTTCATTTTATTTAGGTATTTCGTGTTGGTTCTAATGAAAAATGGAAATCTATGGAACGATTGGGCAGGGGTGATTTATCCTATCCCTTTATATTCACTTTATGACAAGATTCAATTCTTGAAATATTATTCAACCCCATGTTAAACAAAATACATATAAAATGAGGAACTGTTTAGCTTATATGGTATGTCTGTCTCGTTCTATTTCAATGACAATAATTTTTAGATTTTTCTTTTCGTAATCAGATGAAAAGAATAAAGATTCAAATCTTAACTTACATCATTTTTTTATCCATCTCGTGAAAAAGAGATTGGATTTATTTCTTCTTTTCTTTGATCTATTTTAAATCAGTGATGAGTCAATTAAAAACGAAAGACTTATCCTCCTATGAGGATTAAACGTGCTGCTTAATTGTCCAATTTTCTTCAAATTAAATATTAAATAATGATGTCTAAATAGGAAACTTTTTCAATTTCAATTAAAAATTTTTTATTTAATAAATACTTTTTAATGATTACTTGTAAGTTGAATCTTTGGTACTGAAAAAGTAGGAAATAGGATAATCTATCCTATTTAGTCACTTGAAGATGCAGATTCAAAAAGTGATTCGTTGATATATTTCTATTTCTTTCTATTAAATAGATAATATCTATTAGATATTTATTATCTATGCATGTTAAAATTTATTTATGTATGTTAAAGATGCTGTCTTGCTAAGACTTTTTCATCAAAATCGTTCCACATACACATATCATATTCATATTATAGAATAGAAATAAAAAAGAATAAAAAGTCTAGATTACGATGTCGATGTACAACTGAACCAATGACTATTCATGATTCCACGATTGAATCAATTCCATACCGGTTCCAAATTAGGGGAATGTTATGGTAAAACTTCGTTTGAAACGATGTGGTAGAAAGCAACGTGCGACTTGAAGGACACGATCCGTTGTGGATTTTTACATCCACCATCCTCTTTTCGATTTATCTAGGAATGAAGGTGCTCTTGGCCCGACATCGTTTGTTCTGTTTACACCCCAACCCTTCGTTTCTTGTTGGGTTGTATTGTAAATAGTCGACGATGGAGCTCGAGTCGAAAGGATTAATTAATTTCTCGGGGGCAAGGATCTAGGGTTAATGCCAATCAATCAATTGGAACAACTTCGTAAATGTATCTTCCATATATTCTATTCATATATATATATATGAAATAGAAAGGATCCAATTCGAGCAAGTTTCCAATTCAAAACCAAAACTTGTTGGAATTGATCAAACTTTTTCGATTCAAAGTGTATCACGCGGAAACCAACTGTCCATAGGATTCTTTGATCGAAAGAAATCAAAAAGGGGTATGTTGCTGCCATTTTGAAAGTATTAAGAAGCACCGAAGTAATGTCTAAACCCAATGATTTAAACTAAAGATTAAAGGATCCAAGAACAAGTAAACACCATTTTAATTGTCTCGATAGTTTCAATAACTGGATCATTCTAAAGAATCCAAATAGAATTTTAAACGAGACAAACAAAAGGGGGTAAAGACTACTCAATAAATGAGATTGCCTAAAGTAAAGAAAATATTTTTTCTTTGAGCTATTTGAGAGTTATCCAACTTGAGTTATGAGTACGAATGGTTTCTTTTTCATTTTCAGGAAGGAAAAAAAACGACTGAAATTAGAGTCTAATTTATTTTATAGGCCCATTTGTCATCTAATTTATTAGAATTGCATACATAGACAAAACTTCGAATCAAATCATTTTTTCTCGAGCCGTATGAGGAGAAAACTTCCTATACGGTTCTAGGGGGGGGTATTGTTCATCTACATCTATCCCAATGAGCCGTCTATCGAATCGTTGCAATTGATGTTCGATCCCGAAGAGAAGGAAAAGATCTTAGAAAAGTGGGATTTTATGATCCAATGAAGAATCAAACTTATTTAGATGTTCCTGCTATTCTATATTTCCTTGAAAGGGGTGCTCAACCTACAGGAACTGTTCAGAATCTTTTAAAGAAAGCGGAAGTTTTTAAAGAACTTCCGTCTAATCAAACGAGATTCAATTAAAGAAAACCATACCTACGGGGGGGGGGGGGTACCAACTTAATATATAACTTTGTATAATTTTTCTCTACTAGTTTTTTTGATCCCCCCCCCTCCTGGTCGATTCGTATCTATTTCTCATTCCTTCCGTCGAATCCGATGGTAATGGTCTAGAACAACAAAACCTTAGTTTATTCATCCTATAAATATCAAATTAGGACATCTCCTTCAAATGTGTGGTTTTCATTAGAACTCGACTAACCAACAAGGAATCAAGTTTGCTTATTCCACCTAGATTGATGAAATACAGTATGGACTAAAGAAATCCGATATTCTTTTTTTCAATTCTTCTGTTTCTATTTTTTCTATCTATTTAGATTAGATATGTAGTGCCAATTCAAGACAATTTTGAATATTATTGCATTGCATTGTTAAATTGAATTTTTTTTCATTTCAAAACAATTTCTTTTGTTTTTTTTTCCACTGTAGTCTTTTCTCAACATTTATATTGACAACAGTGTATCGAACAAATATAATTCATCGTGATAAGTGAAGTGAGTCTATTTCTTTCTGTCCCATAGGTTTTTTTTACTTTAACTCATTCAAATCCAAATGATGCTTTCCTTGATACAAGAGGTTCTTTTGATTGAAAAAAAGTAGATAAGATAAGAGGTGCTCCATCAATTTTTACAATTCTGTATATTTTTTTTCTTTTATCTGAGAATTTCTTGTATTTTGATCTAATCAATTCATTTTTATGTTTCGAATCCATTAGAGAATCCGTTTTTTTTTAGATTTGTTAGCTCAATGGTTTGATTAGCTCGTATAATCCCCTTTCTCTTTATTGAAATTGAATCTCATTGATTTTGATTCTGATTGTATCTATACACCCTTCTTTGTTGAAATAATGTTTAATCTATATTTTCTTCGGGTTGCTAACTCAACGGTAGAGTACTCGGCTTTTAAGTGCGGCTAGAATCTTTTACACATTTGGATGAAGTGAGGAATTCGTCCATACCATTGGTAAAGTTTGGAAGACCACGACTGATCCTGAAAGGGAATGGATGGAAAAAATAGCATGTCGTATCAATGGAGAGTTCTGAGGATATTTCATTCTTATCGAATGGGGACAAAACCTTGTTCGAATTCTTGAACGGAACAAAATAAAGTTTGGTCGAATGAATAAATGGATAGGGCCCTATGGCTTCAATGAATTATCAGAAAGAAAAAGCAACCAGCTTCTGTTCTTAATTTGAATAATTTCCCGATCTAATTGGACGTTAAAAATAGATTAGTGCCTGATACGGGAAGGACTTCTCCCCCACGAGTGGATTCTATATTTTTTTAATGAATCCTAACTATTGGCATTCTCTATTATGGAATCGAGGTGTGTGTGTAAAAGAAGAAGTATATTGATAAAGAAGGTTTTTTCCGAAATCAAAAGAGCGATTAGGTTTAAAAAATAAAGGATTTCTAACCATCTTGTTATCCTATAACAGAGACGAATTAAATGAAATGGAAAAAAGAGAGGGTAGAGAATCTGTTGATAAGTTTACCTGTCTCCGGGGTATCTATTCTTACGAGAATAGCCTGTTTTGACTGTATCGCACTATGTATTATTTGATAACCCTCAAAATCTTCTACCTTTGGCTCAAATCGAATTTAAAATGGAGGAAATCAAAAGATATTTACAGCTAGAGAGATCTCAACAACATGACTTCTTATATCCACTTATCTTTCAGGAGTATATTTATGCATTTGCTCATGATCATGGTTTCAATAGATCGATTTTGTCGGAAAATCCGGGTTATGACAATAAATCCAGTTTACTGATTGTGAAACGGTTAATTACTCAAATGTATCAACAGAATAATCTTATTATTTCTCCTAATGATTCTACTAAAAATCCATTTTTGGGGCGCAACAAGAACTTGTATTCTCAAATCATATCAGAGGGGTTTGTATTTATTGTGGAAATCCCATTTTCTCTAAGATTAATATCTTCTGGGAAAAATAAAAAAAAAATAGTAAAATCTCAGAATTTACGATCAATTCATTCAATATTTCCCTTTTTAGAGGACAATTTTTCACATTTCAATTTTGTATTAGATATACAAATACCTCACCCTGTCCATGTGGAAATCTTGGTTCAAACTCTTCGTTATTGGGTAAAAGATGCCTCTTCTTTGCATTTATTACGAGTCTTTCTCAATGAGTATTGTAATTGGAATAGTCTTATTACTCCAAAGAAAGTGAGTTCCTCTTTTTCAAAAAAAAATCGCAGATTATTCTTATTCTTATATAATTCTCATGTATGTGAATACGAATCCATTTTTGTCTTTCTACGTAACCAATCTTCTCATTTAGGATCAACATCTTGTGAAGTTTTTCTTGAACGAATATATTTCTATGGAAAAATAGAACGTCTTGTGAACGTCTTTGTTAAGGTTAAGGGTTTTCAGACGAACCTATGGTTCGTCAAGGAACCTCGCATGCATTATGTTAGGTATCAAAGAAAATCCATTCTAGCTTCAAAAGGGACGTCTCTTTTGATGAAAAAATGGAAATATTACCTTGTAACTTTTTGGCAATGGCATTTTTCGCTGTGGTTTCATCCAAGAAGGATTTATCTAAA